GTGCAAATATGATGGTGTTTTTTTTATGAAACACCTCAAAAAAGCCCCTTATCGGATTTGAACCGATGACTTACGCCTTACCATGGCGTTACTCTACCACTGAGTTAAAAGGGCCCTTTATATATTTAATATATTTAAAATATATATATTAAATATTATATATAGTTAATTCTTGGCTGAGTCACCACTTATATCTATTCTATAATAGAAATATAATATACATATACATAGAAAATATATTTAATTAAGTTATTATATTCTATTCTATATTAGTATAGAATAGATATATACATAAGGAGGCAGCTAGCCGCTCGTTTCTAAATGCGATATATGGGGTTTGTTTACCTTAAACCTCCTTTTTTTGAGTAGCTAAAGCACGTCCTGAACGGATCCTTTGAATTATCTATTATTTAGATTTCCTCTGCTAATTTAATAAATTTAATCTTTTATATTAAGAATAAAAAAATTAGAACGGATTTTTTATAGTTTTCTAGTTTATAGATTTAATATCGAATGGTTTGAATGAATTATTAAAAAAATGAAATGAAAAAAAATTGGATGTAATCATGTAAGACGGAAAGACCCCTTGAATCTAAGAATCTAATTATTGTTATTTATATTTTAATAATAATATATATTAGATTCGATTATATTGACAATTTCAAAAAACTGTTCATACTATGAACATAGTATGATGGCAGTTGGGTACGTATGCCCCCATCGTCTAGCGGTTCAGGACATCTCTCTTTCAAGGAGGCAGCGGGGATTCGACTTCCCCTGGGGGTAGGGTACTACGAAAGAGAGTTGCTCGTGGATTATCAATAAGCCTAATCAATAAACCTATAATTTCAATAAACCTATAATTGAATAGATTCTTCCTGGGTCGATGCCCGAGCGGTTAATGGGGACGGACTGTAAATTCGTTGACAATATGTCTACGCTGGTTCAAATCCAGCTCGGCCCAAAAGCTCTCTCATCCACTATTTAGATGAAGATATTTGTCCTCCCGAAACGGCCGCGGAATAAAAGAGTCGATTTTTCTGTTTTTCATTTGTTACGGGAAATTAAAATAATGATCTAGATCATTATCTAGATTCATCCTATGGGATAATTTAAACTAAAGAAAATTGACTAGTAATTCGTGTTGTTCTCACTCAAGTACATATTCATACAGAGATCCGTATATCACTAATAACTCCCTTCTATATTATAAGACAAAAATTCGAACTCTAAATGATTTGAATCAAATCATAAAAACGGATATTGTATACCTTAGTTCCTTGGGATTGTAGTTCAATTGGTTAGAGCACCGCCCTGTCAAGGCGGAAGCTGCGGGTTCGAGCCCCGTCAGTCCCGACGGATCCAATAACCAAAGATCAAACAAGTATCTCATGTTTCTTTTTAGACCCCGTGTAATGTAATAATAAAAAAATTTAATTTAGACTAGAATTTAAGTTCTATCAAAAAAAAGAGCAAAAACTAAAAAAAAATGACAAAAAAAAGAAAGGTATTTTAGAACTTAACCCCTTGTAGTCTGTTTTTCATATATTATTTTTTTTGTAACCAATGGAAGTCTAAAAGAAAAAGAAACGTGGTCAGACTTCGTTAGATGATTGATTGTACAACGAAAATATTTTAAAAGAATGATATCTTGATTCGATCACGAATTCTATAATATATTTTTTTCAGTATGGATAAAAGATTATCCTATGTTATACTATGCAATTTGCGACGGCGAATTGATATGATAGTTCATATATTGTTATTCATGATATTAATCCTATTCAATATCATCAAAATGGAATACATATATTCCATATAAATGGTGACATTTTGATCATCTCTAGGGGATTAAATCCCGAGTTATTGCGAACTAAAAAAACGATGAAATTATGGAAGTAAATATTCTTGCATTTATTGCTACTGCGCTCTTCATTCTCGTTCCTACTGCTTTTCTACTTATCATTTATGTAAAAACGGTCAGCCAAAATGATTAGTTTGACTGAAAATTGACTTCTTCGTTCTTTATCGCAGGCTAGAATCATCAGTATTTGATTCGATTTGGTAGTAGTATGGTAGAAAGAAAGAAAATTTTCTTTCTACCATACTATTTTTACGATTTTTTAGTTATTATTATATATTAATATTTTTCGTTTTTTTTTGTCGTGTATAAAAAATACTACAGATTTAAAATTTTGAATATTGACTAATCTATATTGTATCCTATATATGTTATGTACATATTGATCCTAATTCTATTGTTTTGCTACATCTATTTGATCGATTTGTATTGATAGTGATTCTGATCAATCTAAAATAGTCGAAAGGCAACTCTGACTTTTATTTTACAGCTCAAATTCTTATATTTCAAATTATAAAAAAAATACTAGGGAAAGAATCAAAGAAAGAAACATGGGCATTTAAAAAATATCTGTTTGATTAACATTAGTATCTTTAAAAATACTTTATGGAGTAATCTAAAAAACAATTGATAAGGTTTGATTCCCCAACTAAAAACTCAATTAGTTAAAATTAGCTAAGTTAAGTAGTATTTCTAGAGTCCACTTCTTCCCCATACTACAAGTGAAAGAGAAAATGTAAAGACTACCATTAAAGCAGCCCAAGCGAGACTTACAATATCCATGTGAATTTTGTCCCCTATTTCTATGAATATGAAGAAATTATTCCATTATTGTTTACTAATAATAGTGAAATCAAGGGTACAGAGTCAAAAATTTTTTAGAACTATTTCTTAATTTAATGAACCAACCCCAAAAATTCACGTATATATAAAAAATTACTACATTATTTTTACCCGGTTACTGAAAAGGGGTTTTGTAATAATTGAATACCTAAGTACTAAGATATTTTTTTTAGTTTGTATACAAATTATATCTCGCTTTTCTGCCATTACTAATTACAAATTTAGTTAGTATATTACCTCGCACCGAAGTGGCTCCAATAGGAGTATAAGGGAATCGAGACGTTTTGATAGCCCTTACACTCCTAATGCTTATTATTTAATAAAAAATTCCTTGAATTCGAGATACAAAGCTTTAGAGCCCACTAGATGCTTAGAATCAAGTACGTATCAAAAGACCCTAAGGGATTAGGATATTTCTGTTTTTTTTTTAGAATCAGGCGACACCCGGATTTGAACTGGGGAATAAAGGATTTGCAGTCCTCCGCCTTACCACTCGGCCATGCCGCCAAAACAAAATATATATGAAAAGATTTCCTTTTGTATTGTACTTGCGTTTTGAATCCCATTTCCTTAATTCCCTTCCTACTAACAAAAAGCTTTTTTTTCCATACCCCCCAAAAATATGGACTTTCAAAAAAGTCAAAAGTCATAAGAAATTGGAACCATTAACTATATTTGGAATTCATGAACGAGTCTTGGATTCTGACTTCAAATCGTGTTTCCCTAATGACATAAGAAAATCTAAGCAGTAACTAATAATTATTATTGTGTCTTTTCAATAAAAAATTTTTTCTTTTTCTCAATTTCGATTATAACAACAATTATGCCTATATGTAAACCCCGGAACCATAACAGAAATTACACAGAGCGTATCTTATATATGATATATAGAAGATATTAGGGCACGGATCTAAATTTAACGCTTTGCTTTACAATATAAATAAGCCTATATTAAGATTAAGAAATTAAGAATTAAGATTAAAAATTTTACGAAATAGTACTAAAATAGATCTTGTCTCCGCAAATAGGTTTTTTTAACAAAAACCCATTAAGTAAAAAAAAACTCTATATTGTTTCTGATTATTCTTATCTCGGTAAAGGGATCAAATCCTGTCATCTCTTTATCCAATCAGAGTAATATTATAATAATGGTAAAAATGGAATCGAATTAAAGAAATCGAATTAAGCAGCATAATTCTTTTAAACAGAATGTTTTATCAACCTCTTTACTCTTGTATCCGTTGAAAATTTCAATTTGGGTATGAATAGCAAATTTTATCTATTTCTCCTTTGATACGTATTTAATACATTCCATATATATGGAATGTATGTGTAAAATTTTATGTGATTTAGTAAACAGAATATAAATTCCATCCGAGCTAGATCGATCTTTAGTATTCAATAAAAAATGATCAAAAAGTGGGATTTTTAAACAAATGAGGAATTGGGTTAAAATGTTACGAGAGGGAAATGAACTGATGTCTACAATACCCGGGTTTAATCAGATACAATTTGAAGGATTTTGTCAGTTCATTGATCAGGGCTTACCAGAAGAGCTTTATAAGTTTCCAAAAATGGAAGATACAGATCAAGAAATTGAATTTCAATTATTTGTGGAAACATATCAATTGGTAGAACCCGTGATAAAAGAAAAGGATGCTGTGTATAAATCACTTACATATTCTTCTGAATTATATGTATCCGCAGGATTAATTTGGAAAACCGGCCGGGAGATGCAAGAACAAACAATTTTGATTGGAAACATCCCTCTAATGAATTCCCTGGGAACTTTTCTAGTAAATGGAATATACAGAATTGTGATCAATCAAATATTGCAAAGCCCCGGTATTTATTACCGGTCGGAATTGGACCATAATGGAATTTCAGTCTATACCGGCACCATAATATCAGATTGGGGAGGAAGATCAGAATTAGAGATTGATAGAAAAGCAAGGATATGGGCTCGTGTAAGTAGGAAACAGAAAATATCTATTCTAGTTCTATCATCAGCTATGGGTTCGAATCTAAAAGAAATTCTGGATAATGTTTGTTACCCGGAAATTTTCTTGTCTTTCTTGAATGATAATGATAAAGATAAAAAAAATTTTGGGTCAAAGGAAAATGCCATTTTGGAGTTTTATCAACAATTTGCTTGTGTAGGGGGGGACCCGGTATTTTCGGAATCTTTATGTAAAGAATTACAAAAAAAATTCTTTCAGCAAAAATGCGAATTAGGAAGGATTGGTCGACGAAATATGAACCATCGACTGAATCTTGATATACCCCAAAACAATACGTTTTTGTTACCGCGTGATATATTGGCAGCTACGGATCACTTGATTGGAATTAAATTTGGAATGGGTACACTTGATGATATGAATCATTTGAAAAATAAACGTATTCGCTCTGTAGCAGATCTCTTACAAGATCAATTCGGATTGGCTCTGGTTCGTTTAGAAAATGTGGTTCGAGGAACTATATGTGGAGCAATTCGGCATAAATTAATACCGACTCCTCAGAATTTGGTAACTTCAACTCCATTAACAACGACTTATGAATCTTTTTTTGGATTACACCCATTATCTCAAGTTTTGGATCGAACTAATCCATTGACACAAATAGTTCATGGACGAAAATTGAGTTATTTGGGCCCCGGGGGATTGACAGGGCGAACGGCTAGTTTTCGGATACGCGATATTCACCCTAGTCACTACGGGCGTATTTGCCCAATTGACACATCTGAAGGAATTAATGTTGGACTTATTGGATCCTTAGCAATTCATGCAAGAATTGGTCTTTTGGGGTCTCTAGAAAGCCCTTTTTATAAAATTTCTGAGAGATCGGCGATGGTACAGATGCTTTTTTTATCACCAAGGATAGATGAATACTATATGGTATCTACGGGGAATTCCTTGGCACTGAATCAAGGTATTCAGGAAGAACAGGTTGTTCCGGCTCGATACCGTCAGGAATTCCTGACTATTGCATGGGAACAGGTTCATCTTCGAAGTATTTTTCCCTTCCAATATTTTTCTATTGGAGCTTCCCTCATTCCTTTTATCGAGCACAACGATGCAAATCGAGCTTTAATGAGTTCTAATATGCAACGTCAAGCAGTTCCGCTTTATCAGTCCGAGAAATGCATTGTTGGAACCGGCTTGGAACGCCAAGCGGCCCTAGATTCTGGGGTTCTCGCTATAGCCGAACATGAGGGAAAGATCATTTATACCGATACTGATAAGATCATTTTTTCAGGTAATGGGGATATTCAAAGCATTCCATTAGTAATGTATCAACGTTCCAATAAAAATACTTGTATGCACCAAAACCCCCGGATTCCGCGGGGTAAATGCATTAAAAAGGGACAAATTTTAGCAGATGGTGCCGCTACAGTTGGGGGCGAACTAGCTTTGGGAAAAAACATATTAGTGGCTTATATGCCGTGGGAAGGCTACAATTTTGAAGATGCGGTACTCATTAGTGAGCGTCTTGTATATGAAGATATTTATACTTCTTTTCACATACGGAAATATGAAATTCAGACTTATGTGACAAGTCAAGGACCCGAAAGGGTCACGAGCGAAATACCGCACTTAGAAGCCCATTTACTCCGCAATTTAGAAAAAAATGGAATTGTGAGGTTGGGATCATGGGTAGAAACGGGTGATATTTTAGTAGGTAAATTAACACCCCATATGGCAAAAGAATCTTCGTATGCCCCCGAAGATAGATTATTACGAGCCATACTTGGCATTCAGGTATCCACATCCAAAGAAACTTGTCTAAAACTCCCTATAGGTGGTAGGGGTCGAGTTATTGATGTGAGATGCATCCAGAAAAAGGGGGGCTCTAGTTATAACCCAGAAACAATTCATGTATATATTTTACAGAAACGTGAAATAAAAGTTGGTGATAAAGTAGCCGGAAGACATGGAAATAAGGGTATCATTTCAAAAATTTTGCCTAGACAAGATATGCCTTATTTGCAAGATGGAAGACCCGTTGATATGGTCTTTAACCCATTAGGAGTACCTTCACGAATGAATGTAGGACAGATATTTGAATGTTCGCTCGGGTTAGCGGGAGGTCTGCTAGATAGACATTATCGAATCGCACCTTTTGATGAGAGATATGAACAAGAGGCTTCGAGAAAACTAGTGTTTTCTGAATTATATCAAGCCAGTAAACAAACATCGGAGCCGTGGATCTTTGAACCCGAATATCCGGGAAAGAGTCGAATATTTGATGGAAGAACAGGGGATCTTTTTGAGCAACCTGTTATAATAGGAAATCCTTATATATTGAAATTAATTCATCAAGTTGATGATAAAATCCATGGACGTTCGAGTGGACATTATGCACTTGTTACACAGCAACCCCTTCGAGGAAGAGCCAAGCAAGGAGGACAACGCGTAGGAGAAATGGAAGTTTGGGCTCTAGAAGGATTTGGTGTTGCACATATTTTACAAGAGATGCTTACTTATAAATCGGATCATATTAAAGCTCGCCAGGACGTACTTGGTACTACGATCATTGGGGGAACAATACCTAACCCCGAGGATGCTCCAGAATCTTTTCGACTGCTCGTTCGAGAACTACGATCTTTGGCTCTGGAACTGAACCATTTCCTTGTATCTGAGAAAACCTTCCAGATTAATAGGATGGAAGCTTAATCGGAATAAATTATAATTTTTCTTCTATGATCGATCAGTATAAACATCAACAACTCAGAATTGGGTTAGTTTCGCCTAAACAAATAAGTGCTTGGGCCACAAAAATCCTACCTAATAGAGAGA